AAAAATGGATATATATCTATACACCTAGACACCCAGATGAATAAATACGTATAGTGTTCTAGACTATTAACAAATGGGTATCCCGATCTGTTTCAATTAATTTGTATGAAAATGCATTTGTATAAATATTATCTATTCGATACATTATTCACGTGTCAGGAACCAGATTTGAACTGGTGACACGAGGATTTTCAGTCCTCTGCTCTACCAACTGAGCTATCCCGACTATCTCCCGTGCATCATCCTAGCAGATGACTTGTATCTATGTCAATTAAGGGTACTAAAAAATATTCAAAAATTTTACCTAGTCCCTGAATTTCTTAAATATGAAAAAAAAAAAAGAGGATAAATAGTTAGGAAGTAAAATGGGCTTTTTTATTGGGGATAGAGGGACTTGAACCCTCACGATTTCTAAAGTCGACGGATTTTCCTCTTACTATAAATTTCATTGTTGTCGGTATTGTATTGACATGTAGAATGGGACTCTCTCTTTATTCTCGTCCGATTAATCCGTTTTTCAAAAGATCTATCAAACTTTGGAATGAATGATTTAATCACTGAATATTCGATTCTTCTTTCAACTTTGATTGGAATAGATTCACAATAACTTTGAATTTTTTCATATATATATATATTATATATATATATTATATATATATATAATTGATTTGATTCGGGTCGTGATTAATCGTTTGATATGTCAGTATGTATACGCACGTATTAGGTATATAGGGTCATCCTTTCTGTAATTTCGATATAGGAATTCCGGCTACCAACGTAACGTAGTCAACTCCATTCGTTAGAACAGCTTCCATTGAGTCTCTGCACCTATCCTTTTTTATTCTGGTTTTATAAACCCTTGTTTTCTCAAAATAAAGATTTGGCTCAGGATTGCCCATTTTTAGTTCCAGGGTTTCTCTGAATTTGGAAGTTATCACTTAGCAGGTTTCCATACCAAGGCTCAATCCAATCAAGTCCGTAGCGTCTACCAATTTCGCCATATCCCCCTTTGAGACAAGGATCCAGTTGTAATTTCATCCATCTCTTTCATTTATCTTGGCTTGGAACCGTTGAATTTATTATATATTATATAATGCTTCCTATATCGAAAAATGTTGCTCTTTTCTTTTTTTGGCAATCCTCTATCATTTCATTTTTCATTTTCATCTCTATTGGATGAACCATTTTTTTCAGTCAGAAATGATTCTATCATTGATGTATCCGCAATTCAATATAGATAGATATATCCCACACATATCTATGCTTCTCCCTCCTTTCATTTTTACAGTTCGATTTGGAATACTGGAACGGTCGATATTCATTGCTTCTTTTTCCGTACTATCCCCCCTTTCCCAATGAAATCCAAGGAATGTTTCATTCTAATTTGGATTGTGTCTTTATCCTTATCTTATCCTTTTCTTAGGATTGATCGGCTATTATATAATTACCATAATTTGGTATAAATGTTCTAAGAAATCATTTTCGATTTTTTCTAATCATAATATACAATTTTCTATTCTCAAAATATTACAAAATATTATTAATATTCTAATTACTAATTAATAATAATAATTATATAAAATAATTTATATTATATATATTATATATATAATATATATATATTATATTAAAAATTATATTAAAGTTAAAGATTAAAGTTAAAGATTATATTAAAGATAATATAAAAAATAAAGATAATAATAAAAAAAAAAAAAATATATTTTGAATTCTAACTATAGCTATAGAACTATGAACTATTATAGTTTATAGTAAATTAATAGCTAAAACCGGTAGTTTCCTAAATTACTATACATTATTTCTATTTCTGTTATGTGAGCCCGCTTAGCTCAGAGGTTAGAGCATCGCATTTGTAATGCGATGGTCATCGGTTCGATTCCGATAGCCGGCTTTATTTCTCAATCGATTTTTTCCCTGATTGAGAATCTCTCCCCTGCTTTTCCCCAAATGCAAATGTCGGGTCGCCGATCTGATCTATTATGTCGTGGTAACTTGCAACTATGAATAAAAAAGTTGATTAGAGCAATTAGATCTCTACAGAACAAATCATAAAACGGAGCCTTAATTTCCTATATATATATAAAATGTGGATATTGATACAATTCACTTCATTCTATTTTGTAATACTTCAGTAGATTTTGCTTTGCTTTGTTTATACTTTAGTTCAGTCTGAATTTAGATTTATTCTGTAAAAAAAAATTTCAATAAAATAAAAAAGGAGTCTTTATGTCTCGTTACCGAGAACCTCGTTTCAAAAAAATACGCCGTCTGGGGGCTTTACCGGGGTTAACTAGTAAAAGACCTAGATCCGGAAGTGATCTTAAAAACCAATTGCGTTCTGGGAAAAGATCGCAATATCGTATTCGTCTAGAAGAAAAACAGAAATTGCGTTTTCATTATGGTCTAACAGAGCGACAATTACTTAGATATGTGCATATCGCTGGAAAAGCCAAAGGGTCAACAGGTCAGGTTTTACTACAACTACTTGAGATGCGTTTGGATAACATCCTTTTTCGATTGGGTATGGCTTCGACAATTCCTGGAGCCAGGCAATTAGTTAACCATAGACATATTTTAGTTAATGGTCGTATAGTGGATATACCAAGTTATCGTTGCAAACCCCGAGATATTATTACTACGAAGGATAAACAAAGATCGAAAGCTCTGATTCAAAATTATATTGCTTCATCATCCCATGAGGAATTGCCAAAACATTTGACTATTGACCCATCCCAATATAAAGGATTAGTAAATCAAATAATAGATAGTAAATGGATCGGTTTGAAAATAAATGAGTTGTTAGTCGTAGAATATTATTCCCGTCAGACTTGAACCTAACGAAAATAATAAAGAAAGGTTCAGACAATTATGTCTCCTTTTCGCTGGAATAAATAGATCTAGGGGCCTTGATCCACATTTTTCTCATTCACGTATCAAAAATGGATCCGCAGTAGAATTTTTTTCTTTTTTGCTCTTTCCGATATTTGTATTTTACGTACCGCAGTAATGGAAAATGTAATTAGGAATAAAGAATCTCTATCAAATAGGGTCTTACTTACTGTTGGAATAATGGTATAAATTGTTATTTGATTTGATACATTGTGATTGGTAATGTTAGTGAATTACCATAAACGGAAAGAGAGGGATTCGAACCCTCGGTAAGCGAAAGCCTACATAGCAGTTCCAATGCTACGCCTTGAACCGCTCGGCCATCTCTCCCACATAATCTTATTTTATTATTGACCAAAAACTGAGTGAATAGCGAGTCATTCATATTATTGCAGTGCAGTATAGGCACGATCGATCAATGGTTCCATAGGAATACAAAATTGCTTTTAAATTTCATATTTATCAACAAGAACTTCTCTCGTCAGCTACCCCATGGATCTATTACAAATTCATGAATCGTTCCGTGGATTTTTCTTTTTATATTTATTTCAATTGTATGGCGTATACACCTTTTGCAAACAAAACGTATGGTATGGTTATTCTACTCTACTCTATTTTATCACTATATTTTACCATGGAACGATTATTTCATTCTTTTTCCTCTTTGGATCATAACCAAATCCAAACTTTTCGAGTTATTAGAATACGTAGTAAAATAAAGTTCTTGGTTATGAAATTTAGATGAAATAGTTGTACTTGTTGGTATATTACCAAATTGGAATGAAATCCAATATGATTCAAATATTTCCAACCTCTTTTTGGACAAAAAGGAGGCAATTTGAGCGTAAGGTCCATATTTTTTTTTAGAATCAGTCTGTTTTTATGGTATTTTGTACTGTACAATTCCTTTGTTTGTAGGATCATTTTACCCAATGGGTAATGAGAAGAATTATAGAATGGATTGCTAATTATGCCTAGATCTCGGATAAATGGAAATTTTATTGATAAGACTTCTTCAATTGTAGCCAATATCTTATTACGAATAATTCCGACAACTTCAGGAGAAAAAAAGGCATTTACCTATTATAGAGATGGTGCGATTTGATTCTTTTTTCTTGTTTTTTTTAGCCCTCAGTCTTACGAGAAAAAGACGTGGTTCGGAATAGAAAGAAACAAATTATTGAAATAAACTTACGCTTGGTGAAGGTGAAGTTTGGAGATAGAACAATTCCTTCTGTCGTGTATCCTCGATTGATGCAGCCTCAAATACTTCAATTGTCGATTTTAGTATTGAGCGAAAGGTTACACTTATAGGTTCTGTATTGCAGGTAAATCCTACTTTACTAGTACCAATAGGCGGCATAGGGGAAAAAGCGCTACACCCAGGAATCAACAACAGGAAAACTTTGTTATAAATTACCCCTTTCTTTATCAGTATCGGGACTAAAAAGAATGGTTGGGACAACAAACATCCATCTCGTTCGTACTTTGGATACCCGTATAACCATCAAAGATCGTTGAAGTGACTAATTCCTAGAAATAGTATAGTAGGCGTTGAGGACAAAGAAATTGTTGGAGTTACCATTTCTATCTAGCACTAATACTAAAACGGTTGGTGTTAAGAAAAAAACTCTTGCAGGAAGGCTTTCTAGAGATTTCTTGTAAAAATACTAGTTCCTCTCAGTTCATAATGAGAATAGTTAAATTTAGATTCCATGGGTTATTCCCTTTAATACTATGCACAGAAGGGAGGAGCCGTATGAGATGAAAATCTCACGTACGGTTCTGGAACGGAGATTCTTTGAAAAAAAAAATGAACGACCGTAACGGATGTCGGCTCAATCCGAAGGAAATTATGCGGAAGCTTTACAGAATTATTATGAAGCTACGCGACCAGAAATTGATCCCTATGATCGAAGTTATATACTCTATAACATAGGACTTATACACACAAGCAACGGAGAGCATACAAAAGCTTTGGAATATTATTTCCGGGCACTAGAGCGAAACCCATTCTTACCACAAGCGTTTAATAATATGGCTGTGATCTGTCATTACGTGCGACTATCTTCACTATAGAAAGAAAGAAAAAA